AAAAAAGGATACGATAAAGAATTAGGGAGCCAAATGGTCTTTTTGGGGATAGAGGGACTTGAACCCTCACGATTTTTGAAATCGACGGATTTTCCTCTTACTATAAATTTCATTGTTGCCGGTATTGACATGTAGAACGGGACTCTATCTTTATTCTCGTCCGATTAATCAGTTCTTCAAAAGATCTATCAGATTATGGAGTGAATGGTTTGATCAATGAATATTCGATTCTTTCTTCAATATGGAATCAATTGACAACAATTCTTCTCTATTATGTATACAGGTTTATCCTTCATCTTTTCTGAAGTTTCGATAGAAGGATTCCTCTACTAACGTAAGACAATCAACTCCATTCGTTAGAACAGCTTCCATCGAGTCTCTGCACCTATCCTTTTTGATTTTCGCTTTCTGAACCTTTGTTTGTTTTCGGAAAACGTGATTTGGCTCAGGATTGCCCATTTTTATTAATTCCAGGGTTTCTCTGAATTTGAAAGTTATCACTTAGTAAGTTTCCATACCAAGGCTCAATCCAATTAAGTCCGTAGCGTCTACCGATTTCGCCATATCCCCCTTTTTGAGATGAAAATCTCATTGTGATCTCGTTCCCCTTTTTCTTTCATTTATACCGGAACCGTTGAATTCATTAGATAGATGCCGATTCCTGTCTCGAAAAAGTGTTTTCTCCTCTTTGTCTTTGATTTCTTGTCTATCTTCTTTCATCTTCTATATCTATAGGAGGCTTATATTCGGTCCAATCAAAAACGATTTTATCATTTCTGTATCGGCAATTCAATATAGGTGGATACATACGCTATACATCTGTCTCTCTTCCACTCATTTACCCATGAAATTTCGAATACTTGAACGGTCGATTCTTTTTTTTTAATATGATTTGATTTTTGAATTCAAAAATCAAATCATATTAAAAAAAAGAATATTTAATTGTGATAAAAAAGAAAAATGGAAATTCTATATCGCTAGATTAAGCGTTATCTTCTATAATATTTAACAGTTATTTGAAATTCTATATTCTATTCTTTAATATATTAATATTCATTATGAATAGCGAATATGAATAGCTAAGAATTAAAATAGTATAATAGTGAATAGCAAAGATTCTAAGAGTTTATTGAATTCTTATACATGTCGAATTTATGTTATGTGAGCCTGCTTAGCTCAGAGGTTAGAGCATCGCATTTGTAATGCGATGGTCATCGGTTCGATTCCGATAGTCGGCTTTTCTCTATTTATTTTATTCTATGTTTTACATGATTGATAATGCATCTTTGAAATCAAAGAATATTGAAAAAAAAATGTCTTCCTCTTTTGGCAAAAGCCCTTGATTTATTATGTGATAGGAATTTCCAACTATCTAACGAAAAGAATCCTTTTCTTTTTCTATATATAGAATATAAAGATCTGGATATTTATCCAACTCATCTCATTATTCTTTAATAGAATAATACTTCAGTAAATTTCGCTTTATTTAGAATTTAGTTCATTTTTAGTTTAGGTTTATTCTGTAGAATGAAATTTCATCAATAAGAATTAATAATTAAATATAAATAAGAAGAAGGAGTCTTTATGTCGCGTTACCGAGGTCCTCGTTTCAAAAAAATACGCCGCCTGGGGGCTTTACCAGGGCTAACTAATAAAAGGCCCAGAGCTGGAAGTGATCTTAGAAACCAATCGCGTTCCGGGAAAAAATCCCAATATCGAATTCGCCTAGAAGAAAAACAAAAATTGCGTTTTCATTATGGTCTTACAGAACGACAATTACTTAAATACGTTCGTATCGCCGGAAAGGCAAAAGGGTCAACAGGTCAGGTTTTACTACAATTACTTGAAATGCGCCTTGATAACATTCTTTTTCGCTTGGGTATGGCTCCGACTATTCCGGGAGCTCGCCAATTAGTTAACCATAGACATATTTTAGTCAATGGTCGTATAGTAGATATACCAAGTTATCGCTGCAAACCCCGAGATACTATTGCGGCGAGGGATGAACAAAAATCTAAAGTTCTAATTCAAAATTCTCTCGATTCATCCCCCCATGAGGAATTGCCAAACCATTTGACTCTTCAACCATTCCAATATAAAGGATTAGTCAATCAAATAATAGATAGTAAATGGGTCGGTTTGAAAATAAATGAATTGCTAGTTGTAGAATATTATTCTCGTCAGACTTAAACCTAACAAAAATAAAATCAACACTAATAAGAATAAGGGTTCGACCCATTTTGCTCCCTTTCGGCGAAGTAAATTAACCTAAGGTTAAGATAAATAAGGGTTTGATCCGGATTTTTCTTCCATTTAGGTATCATAGACCGAGAGGGAGATTTTCATTCCTTGTCTACTCTACTCTTTTCTTTACACAGTATTTTCTGTACCACAGCCATTAGGAATAGAGAATCCATATCAAAGAAAGGTCTAACTGTTGGAATAGTCGTATCCATTGCTATTTGATCTATTGTGGTTAGTAAGATCGATGAATTAGGTG